GCAAAGCAATGAAAAAAGCTATAGAATTAACTGAACAAGCAGATACAAAAGGAATTCAAGTACAAATTGCAGGACGTATCGACGGAAAAGAAATTGCGCGTGTTGAATGGATCAGAGAGGGTAGGGTTCCACTACAAACCATTCGAGCTAAAATTGATTATTGTTCCTATACAGTTCGAACAATCTATGGGGTATTAGGCATCAAAATTTGGATCTTTATAGAAGGGGAATAATAAACCTTTATTTCCCTTTGCATTCTATCCAGCGATGGAACAAAAAATGAGAAATTAGTTTCTTTTTTTTCTGTTCAATAAAAAAAAAATGAACAATTATAATTCTATAAGGTTTAATAAAAATTAAATTAATCTTTTGATAAAATTGCTATGCTTAGTGTGTGACTCGTTGGTTTTTTGAGGGTTAGTATAAAAAACCAGCCCCATAGTATAAACAAATAACTATAGAAATAATAACCAACTCATCACTTCGTATTATCTGGATCCAAAGAACCAGTCAAGATATGATATATTGTTCATATTATTGTAGCAACTGAAATCTTTTTTTATTAAAAAATCTGCTTCTAAGCTGTCAATCGAAAAAAAAAAACGAAATAAAAAAGAAAGGGTATGGATAAATGGAAGGATGAGAGAAAGAAAGAATAAAGAATATTGATGATATAGAATTCCAATATGTAAGGTCTATGAGTCATCTCAGAAAAAATCTGCGTAATAAAGCATCAATACGGATTCATCATTAAATGGATCTGCTCATCGAACAAAAAATAAAGAGCTTTGAGCCAATAAAGACTAAGAATATTGACTCAAGAACTAATAGCTCCGTTGTAGAATTCAGACCTAACCATTAAGTAAGAAGCGATGGGAACGATGGAACCTGTGAATTCAAAAGATTTTAGCGAAAATGAATTCGAATGATTCATTGATCGGGATGGCGGAACCGGCCAGAGACCAATTCATCTATTCGGAAAACTTATGAACTAATGATAGAACTGAAATAGAAATTGAAAGAGTAAATATTCGCCCGCGAAAACTTTTTTTCTTGGATTGCTAAAATTGGGTCAATCCAATACGATAAAGAGTAAAACAAAAGAAAGATTTATTTTAACATTCTAAAATATATAAATATAAATATATTAAAAAAATAGTTATTTAATATATTTAGATTTAGTTACCTATACAAACAAGATATAAAAATGAAAAATAGATTTGATCTAGATTAAATGCAATCCATGATTTAGTATATTACTTATTATATTAAATACATGTATATCTTAAATTCTATTCTATCTGAATTGAATTCAAAATCTTGAATTTGCATTGATTTTATTCGCGAGGAGCTGGATGAGAAGAAACTCTCACGTCCGGTTCTGTAGTAGAGATGGAATTCAAAACAAACCATCAACTATAACCCCAAAAGAACCAGATTCCGTAAACAACATAGAGGAAGAATGAAGGGAATATCTTATCGAGGTAATACTGTTTGTTTTGGTAAATACGCTCTTCAGGCACTTGAACCCGCTTGGATCACATCTAGACAAATAGAAGCAGGTCGACGAGCAATGACACGAAATGCACGTCGCGGCGGAAAAATATGGGTCCGTATATTTCCAGATAAACCAGTTACAGTAAGGCCCGCAGAAACACGTATGGGTTCAGGTAAAGGCTCTCCCGAATATTGGGTAGCTGTTGTTAAACCAGGTCGAATCCTTTATGAAATGGGTGGAGTAACAGAAAATATAGCCAGAAGGGCTATTTCAATAGCAGCGTCCAAAATGCCTATACGAGCTCAATTCATCATTTCGGGATAAAAAAGAAATAGGCCTTAAAAATCGCCGGTGCAGGTTTCTTTTTTTGAACAAATAATATTTCTTTTTTTCTTCGACCTTTGTATTGTAAAAACAGATAAAAAAAAAAAATGATATGATTCAACCTCAGACCCATTTGAATGTAGCAGATAACAGCGGGGCTAAAGAATTGATGTGTATTCGAATCATAGGAGCTAGCAATCGTCGATATGCTCATATTGGTGACGTTATTGTTGCTGTGATCAAAGACGCAGTTCCAAACATGCCTCTAGAAAGATCAGAAGTGGTCAGAGCTGTAATTGTCCGTACTTGTAAAGAACTTAAACGTGACAACGGTATGATAATACGATATGATGACAATGCTGCAGTTGTGATTGATCAAGAAGGAAATCCAAAAGGAACTCGAGTTTTTGGTGCGATTGCCCGAGAATTGAGACAGTTCAATTTTACTAAAATAGTTTCATTAGCTCCCGAGGTATTATAAAATGAGACCACGATACAGTTATAGGTTATAGTAGGGTATTTAAAAGAAATAGATTAAGATTCATTTAGTAGATTTTGTCTCACGTATATACCTTTCAAAATTAATTTCATATCATATTAAAAAAATACGTAAAAAAGCATGTTGATTATATCCAAATTTGGAGGCACCAATAATTTTAATTAATCATGGGTAGTGATACTATTGCTGACATAATAACCTCTATACGAAATGCCGATATGTATAGAAAAAACGTGGTTCGAGTAGCAGCTACTAACATCAGCCAAAGTATTGTTAAAATACTTTTACGAGAGGGTTTTATCGAAAACGTGAGAAAACATCGAGAAAACAACAAATCTTTTTTGGTTTTAACCCTACGACATAGAAGGAATAGGAAAAGGACTTATCGAAATCTTTTAAATTTAAAACGGATCAGTCGGCCGGGTCTACGAATCTATTCTAACTATCAAAGAATTCCTAGAATTTTAGGCGGGATGGGGGTTGTAATTCTTTCTACCTCTCGGGGTATAATGACAGACCGAGAGGCTCGACTAGAAAGAATAGGCGGAGAAATTTTGTGTTATATATGGTAATCTTTCTAATATCGGAATTACTTCTTTTTTGTGAAAAAGAAAAGAGAAGGGGTGGGTTGTCTAATAGGGTTCTTCCTCCACTAGTTGATAATTCAAGGAGGTTTTACCTGGAATGAAAGAACAAAAATGGATTCATGAAGGTTTAATTACTGAATCGCTTCCCAACGGCATGTTCCGGGTTCGTTTAGATAATGAAGATATGATTCTAGGTTATGTTTCAGGAAAGATACGACGTAGTTTTATACGAATATTGCCAGGAGATAGAGTCAAAATTGAAGTAAGTCGTTATGATTCAACTAGAGGTCGTATAATTTATCGACTCCGCAACAAAGATTCGAAAGATTAGGTGTTTTTTCAACTTCACTATTTCTTTCGCAGGAATACGATTCGAAATCGAAAATTTCAATAAACTAATTTTCTCCCAAGAAATGGATTCAAAATTAAAGTAAGGAGTGGCAAATATGAAAATAAGAGCTTCTGTTCGTAAAATTTGTGAAAAATGTCGACTGATCCGTCGTCGAGGACGAATTATAGTAATTTGTTCCAACCCAAGACATAAACAAAGACAAGGATAATAAGACTCGTTAAAGACCCAATATACAAATAAGAAAGGGGATCTTTTTTGACATGAAATGGATATATCCATATATCTCTGACTCAAATTTATGAGATGATAAAATATGGCAAAAGCTATACCGAAAAAGGGTTCACGTGGACGTATTGGTTCACGTAAGAGTATACGTAAAATACCAAAGGGGGTTATTCATATTCAAGCAAGTTTCAATAATACCATTGTGACTGTTACAGATGTACGAGGGCGAGTGGTTTCTTGGTCCTCTGCCGGTACTTGTGGCTTCCGAGGTACAAGAAGAGGGACGCCATTTGCTGCTCAAACCGCGGCAGCAAATGCTATTCGTGCAGTAGTAGATCAAGGTATGCAACGAGCAGAAGTCATGATTAAAGGTCCCGGTCTCGGAAGAGACGCAGCATTACGAGCTATTCGCAGAAGTGGTATACTATTAACTTTCGTACGGGATGTAACTCCTATGCCACATAATGGCTGTAGACCCCCGAAAAAAAGACGTGTGTAGAAATCAAAATTGAAACAATTTCAATAGCAAGAGAAATAAATGATTCAATGATCAGATAAAATAATATTATTATGGTTCGAGAGAAAATAACAGTATCTACTCGGACACTACAGTGGAAGTGTGTTGAATCAGCAGCAGACAGTAAGCGTCTTTTGTATGGGCGCTTTATTCTGTCTCCGCTTATGAAAGGTCAAGCAGACACAATAGGCATTGCGATGCGAAGAGCTTTGCTTGGAGAAATCGAAGGAACATGTATCACACGTGCAAAATCTGAGAAAATATCACACGAATATTCTACCATAATGGGTATTCAAGAATCAGTACATGAAATTTTAATGAATTTGAAAGAAATCGTATTGAGAAGTAATCTCTATGGAACTTGTGAGGCGTCTATTTGTGTCAGGGGCCCTGGATATGTAACTGCTCAAGATATCATCCTACCGCCTTATGTAGAAATCGTCGATAATACACAGCATATAGCTAGCTTGACGGAACCCATTGAGTTGGTTATTGGATTACAAATCGAGAAGAATCGTGGATATCTTATAAAAGCGCCAAATACCTTTCAAGATAGAAGTTATCCTATAGATCCTGTATTCATGCCTGTTCGAAATGCAAATCATAGTATTCATTCTTATGAAAATGGTAACAAAGAGATACTATTTCTCGAAATATGGACAAATGGAAGTTTAACTCCTAAAGAAGCACTTCACGAAGCCTCCCGGAATTTGATTGATTTATTGATTCCCTTTTTACATACCAAAGAAGAAAATTTAAATTTAGAGGACAATCAACACATAGTTCCTTTACCCCCTTTTACCTTTTATGATAAATTGGCTAAACTAACAAAAAATAAAAAAAAAATGGCGTTGAAATCGATTTTTATTGACCAATCAGAATTGCCTCCCAGAATCTATAATTGCCTCAAAAGGTCCAACATATATACATTATTGGACCTTTTGAATAACAGTCAAGAAGATCTTATGAAAATGGAACATTTTCGCATAGAAGATGTA